CCATAATATAAATAAAAAATAAAATTTAACAATAACCTGGGATTTAATCCCATAGAGATGACAAGCCCCTCTCCTTTCAATTCAATGGATGAATTACCTCTCGATAGTTTTGAATCGGATCAATATCATGAATAACAATATCTGAATTCTGAAATGAATTCGTCGTCAAAAATGGAATAGTATAACATGGAAGTTTGTTTAATCATACCGAACCCCAACTTAGATTCCTGATCTAAAAAAAGTCCTTTTTATCATTCATTTCTGTTCTTTTTTTTGTATTACCTTACATCTCCCGTGTATAATTATCCGATGAAGTATCACATGATCACCTTTCAAAAAAAAATAGAGGACTCTATTCCATTCCATGAATCTGGAACAATCAATAAAATATATCTCGTCTTTCTTGAAATGCTTACTACAATGCTCACTAATTGGACTAACCCACCAACATATTCTTGTCTTGGACGAGAGAAGGAAAGAAAAATAGAGTTTTGAAAGTAATGTATTTAGTCGATCCGACGGGACTGACGGGGCTCGAACCCGCAGCTTCCGCCTTGACAGGGCGGTGCTCTGACCAATTGAACTACAATCCCCAGGAAATAAATAGGCGATCTAGCAGAAATTTGGATTCTTTTTTATCTCCGTATCGAGTATTTTGTTTTGTAATTTGTAAGGAGGGGTTTATACCCCCTCGTGGTAGATTGGCAAATTTTTGGGCCGAGCTGGATTTGAACCAGCGTAGACATATTGCCAACGAATTTACAGTCCGTCCCCATTAACCGCTCGGGCATCGACCCACAAAGAATCACTTTTAGGCTTGTTGGTAATCCACGATCAACTTCCTTTCGTAGTATACCCTACCCCCAGGGGAAGTCGAATCCCCGCTGCCTCCTTGAAAGAGAGATGTCCTGAACCACTAGACGATGGGGGCTACTTGCATAACCGCTATCATACTATGATTATAATATAAATATTTTTTTAATTGTCAATATAATAGAATGATATGATTAAATACAAGGGATTTTTCACCTTTCCTACCTAATTGTAGAGAATCTTTTGGTTTGTGATTCATATTCATGAATTATTCATTAGAATCGGTATTCTCCGCTCTATTCTATATATTAAAGATATATCATTTCGTCTAATAGAAATAGAAAAAAACCATAAGACGAGATATTCTTATCTCATCATTGAATTTTATCCCAGATTTGCTAGGTAAATCTATTTTATTATTATTTTATTCAAGATTTTCTTATTCAAGAATAAGACATTAGCAAACAAAAGTCTACTGCTGCTGTCTGTATTTCTGTATATATATTCTGTATATGATATGTAATATAATATGTACATATAGATATATTATCGACATAGCGATCCATTCAGGAATTAAATGAAATAAGCCCCTTTAACTCAGTGGTAGAGTAACGCCATGGTAAGGCGTAAGTCATCGGTTCAAATCCGATAAGGGGCTTTGGTTTTTTCATAAAATTGCAACCATAGTATTTCTATTCCCCCTTCAAATAGAAATAAAAAAAATGAATATTTCTAGTAAAAAGTCACTTAAGGGGATAAGACATTACTCCATTACAGTATTAGTATACTGAGTTAGAATTAGCGTATAATAATTAGCAAGTTAAACATTTGTTCAATAAATTTAAATTATTATGAATAATGATAAGTTACCTCTTGAATGAACAAACTACATAGCCCTCTTTTCCAGTGTATCAATCAAATCCACGGGAAAGATTAGAAAAAAAAATAATAAAAAGTAAGTGGATCTGACCCGTTGAATCATGACTATATCTGCTATTCTGATATAAAAATTTGATAGAGACGAAAATGGATCCTTTTTTTATTTCATTTCTTTGACTCCAAAAGAATTTATGGATATTTCCCATTCAATCCTATATTTCTATATTTTATGTATATAGATATAGTAGGAAAGTAGGAAGAAATTGTTATTCTGTTCCTAAAAAGATAAAATAAAAAGAGAAGGGTTTCTTTAAAGTCACAACAGAACATAAGAGCCACTGCTACTAGCTCTCTTTCAGATCATTAATTCATGTACCAAAAATTTTGTATCCGATATTTTTGTTCTGACAATGAGACAGAAAATGGATGTGAAGGGGAGACTTTAAAAGAAAGTCTCCTTTTTTATTTTTCAGAGGAGTCTTCGATTGATCTTAAGGAAGGGGAGATAGAACGGACATAGAATAAGAATAAAAAAATAGAATACTGTAATGTAATTTAGTATACATAGAAATTTGAAGAGTCTAGAAATATCTTTTTTATTATTTATCAATCTCGTGCAAAAGATCTCTTAATTAATGAATTAATGAAGCTGGACGGCTTAGGTCTGAGGGTCGATTGTTTCTAGAATAGTTCTTTCAAAAGATATTCATCTATCTGATTGGTGAGTCATAAGAAGACAATTCACGTTTCATATACTTATCATATACTTAGTAATAATAAGCTAAGAAGAAATAATTCAACTTAGTTC